AGTTCGTCAAATTATTCATTGACGGAAAAAAAAACGAAGGATCTCGCTGATAGAACAAGTAAAATTCGAAATCAAATAAAAAGAATCTCAAAAGAGAAAAAAAAAGTAACTCCAAGAATAAATAATCTTAGTCCTAACAAAACAAATTCTAATGCTAAAAGATTCGAAAAATGGCAAATATTAAAAAGAAGAAATGCTCGATTAATCTATAAATTCCCCCCTTTTTTTAAAATTTTCATTGAAAAAATCTACACAGATCTATTTTTATCTATCATTAATATTCCCAGAATAAATACAAAACTTTTTCTTAAAGTAACAAAAAAAATTATTGATAAATCGATTTACAATAATGAAAGAAAACAAGAAAGAATTAATAAAAAAAAGAAAACTCCAATTACATTTATTTCGACTATAAAAAAGCCATTTGATAATATTAGTAATATTAAAGAAAATTCACGTATTTTTTATGACTTATCCTACGTGTCACAAGCATATGTATTTTACAAATTATCACAAATTCAAATTAGGAACTCGGTAAGATCTGTTGTTCAATATCAAAGAATCCCCCCTTTTCTGAAGTCTAAAATAAAGGATTCTTTTGAAAGACAAGGAATGATTCATTCGAAATTAGCAAATAAAAAACTTCCAAGCTATGAAACGAATCAATGGAAAAACTGGTTAAAAGGACATTATCAATACCATTTATCTCAGATCGGATGGTCTAGATTAATACCAGAAAAATGGCGAAATAGAGTTCGCCAGCGTTGTATAGTTAAAAAGGAAAATTTAAGCAAACGGCATTCATATGAAAAAGACCAATTGGTTGGTTCCAAAAAAAAATCGGAAGTATATTTATTATCCAATGAAAAAAGTAATTTTCGAAAATATTATAGATATAATCTTTTATCATATAAATTTATTAATTATGATAATAAAACGGAATGTTTTTTTTATAGATTTCCCTTTCAAGAAAATAAGAACCAAGAAATTTATTATACTTATAACAGGCCTAAAAAGGCCTTTTTTGATATACTGAGGAACATCCCTATTCAAAATGATCTAGGACACGTTGATATTCCATATATGGAAAAATCGGCCGATAGAAAAAACTTTGATTGGAAATTTTTCAATTTTTATCTTAGCCAAAAAGCCGATATTGAGACCTGGATCATTATTGATACCAATAGGAATCAAAATACTCAAATTCCTACTAACAATTCTCAAATAATTTCTAAAAAAAATATTTTTTATCTTATGATTCCAGAAACCAATTCACCAAACCCCCACAAAGGATTTTTTGATTGGATGGGAATGAATGAAAAAATACTAAAGCGCCCCATATCGAATCTGGAATTTTGGCTCTTCCCAGAATTTGTGTTACTTTATAAGGCATATAAAACAAAACCTTGGTTTATACCAAGCAAATTACTTCTTTTAAATTTAAATAGTAGTGAAAATAAAAAGATTAATGAAAAGAAAAAGATTAATTTGTTGATAGCCTCGAATAAAAAGCATCGAAATCAAGAAGAAAAAGAACCCATAAGTCAAGGAGATCGTGGATCCGTTCTCTCACAACAAAAAGATATTGAAGATAATTATGCAAGCTTGGACATAAAAAAGGGGAAAAAGAGAAAACAATACAAAAGCAATAGAGAAGCAGAACTAGATTTCTTCCTGAAACGTTATTTGGTTTTTCAATTGAAATGGTGCACAACTTTAAATCAAAGAATGATCAATAATATCAAGGCATATTGTCTTCTGCTTAGACTGATAGATCCAAAAAAAATGACTATAACCTCCATTCAAAAGAGAGAAATAAATTTGGATAGAATGCCGATTCAAAGTAATTTAACTCTTTCAGAATTAATGAAGAGGGGGGTATTGATTGTAGAACCACTTCGTTTGTCTGGAAAAAAAGATGGACAATTTATTATGTACCAAACCGTAGGTATTTCGTTGCTTCATAAGAGTAAGCATCAAATTAATCAAAAATATCAAGAGCAAAGATATGTTTCTAGGACAAATTTGGATGAAACAATTTCACCACATCAAAGAATAAATGAAAATAGAGACAAAAATCATTTTGATTTACTTGTTCCAGAAAAGATTTTCTCGTTTAAACGTCGTAGAAAAGCGAGAATTCTAATTTGTTTCAATTCAAAGAATGAAAATTATACATATAGAAATCCAGTATTTTGGAATAGAAAGAACATAAAAAACAGCAGCCGAGTTTCACATGACAATAATTATCTTGATAGAGAGAAAAATCAATTAATGAAATTAAAGTTCTTTCTTTGGCCTAATTATCGATTAGAAGATTTAGCTTGTATGAATCGTTATTGGTTTGATACCAATAATGGCAGTCGTTTCAGTATGTTAAGAATACATCTGTATCCGCGATTGAAATTCTGTGAATAATACAATTTTTCTATATATACCCTAAACCCTATTTCTATATACCCTATATATAATCTATATTAATATATATATAATATAGGGTATATGAAAGTAAACAAATATACAGATCACGTACTTTTCTTGTCTCACATCTCATTCTAGTATTCAATATGAAATGAATTATGAATAATATCTCAATTAGTTTTCCAAATGAATCAATAGAAACTTCTTAATTTTAGGTCTAAATTCTTCGATGCAAAAATGTACCAATCTTTTTCTATTCGTATCTAAATCCAATTTCCAATTCGATTGATTGGTTTGAATTCAGAAAGGAGTTATTTGGATTAAATTATTGTATATACCACATCAAAATTAATGGCATTATTATTACTTATACTTATTACTGATCGGTAAAATCCATATCTGTACAAGGGGAAAGGAGAGTTTTTTATGGTAAAAAATTCAGTAATTTCTATTATTTCTCAAAAAGAAAATAAAGAAAATAGAGGGTCTGTTGAATTTCAAGTATTCAGTTTCACCACTAAGATAAGGAGACTTACTTCACATTTGGAATTGCACAAAAAAGACTTTTCATCTCAGAAAGGTTTGCGAAAAATTTTGGGAAAACGTCAACGACTACTAGCCTATTTGTCAAAAAGAAATAGAGGACGCTATAAAGAATTAATTGATGAGTTGGATATTCGAGAAATAAAAACTCGTTAATTTGAAGCATGATATCATTTGACGAGCTTAGTCTTGATGAGCTTAGTCGTTTAAATTTTGATGAATTTCTTTTTACTTTCAGCAATGCATGGAAGACTGACTCGGGAAAAACTTATGATTACACCAACTACAAGAAACGACCTCATGATAGTCAATATGGGCCCTCACCACCCATCAATGCACGGTGTTCTTCGACTAATCGTTACTCTCGACGGTGAAGATGTTATTGACTGTGAACCTATATTGGGTTATTTACATAGAGGAATGGAAAAAATTGCGGAAAATCGAACAATTATACAATATTTGCCTTATGTAACACGTTGGGATTATTTAGCTACTATGTTTACAGAAGCAATAACCGTAAACGGACCTGAACAGCTAGGCAATATTCAAGTACCTAAAAGGGCTAGCTATATTAGAGCTATTATGCTGGAGTTAAGTCGTATCGCTTCCCATTTGTTATGGCTTGGCCCTTTTATGGCAGATATTGGGGCACAGACCCCCTTTTTCTATATTTTGCGAGAACGAGAATTGATATATGACTTATTCGAAGCTGCTACCGGTATGCGCATGATGCATAATTATTTTCGTATCGGAGGAGTCACTGCTGATCTACCTCATGGCTGGATAGATAAATGTTTAGATTTTTGCGATTATTTTTTAACTGGGGTTGCTGAATATCAAAAGCTTATTACACAAAATCCTATTTTTTTAGAACGAGTTGAAGGCGTAGGTATTATTGGCGGAGAAGAAGCATTAAATTGGGGTTTATCGGGGCCAATGCTACGAGCTTCCGGAATACAATGGGATCTTCGTAAAGTTGATCGTTATGAGTGTTATGACGAATTTAATTGGGAGATTCAATGGCAAAAAGAAGGAGATTCATTAGCTCGTTATTTAGTACGAATTGGCGAAATGACAGAATCCATAAAAATTATCCAACAGGCCCTGGAAGGAATTCCAGGGGGGCCCTATGAGAATTTAGAAAGCCGGCGCTTTGATAGAATAAAAGACCCTGAATGGAATGATTTTGAATATCGATTTATTAGTAAAAAACCTTCTCCAACTTTTGAATTATCCAAGCAAGAACTTTATGTAAGAGTCGAAGCACCAAAAGGAGAATTGGGAATTTTTCTGATCGGAGATCAGAGTGTTTTTCCTTGGAGATGGAAAATCCGACCGCCGGGGTTTATCAACTTGCAAATTCTTCCGCAGTTAGTTAAAAGAATGAAATTGGCTGATATTATGACGATACTAGGTAGTATAGATATCATTATGGGAGAAGTTGATCGTTGAAATGATAATTGATATAACAGAAATAGAAGCTATTCATTCTTTTTTCAGATTGGAATTCTTAAAAGAAGTTTATGGGCTCGTATGGATGCTTGTCCCTATTTTCATTCTTGTATTAGGAATCACACTGGGTGTACTAGTAATTGTTTGGTTAGAAAGAGAAATATCTGCAGAGATACAGCAACGTATTGGACCCGAATATGCAGGTCCTTTGGGAATGCTTCAAGCTTTAGCAGATGGTACAAAACTACTTTTCAAAGAAAATCTTCTTCCGTCTAGAGGAGATACTCGTTTATTCAGTATTGGTCCATCCATAGCAGTCATATCCATTTTACTAAGTTATTCAATAATTCCTTTTAACTATCGCTTTATTCTAGCTGATCTTAGTATTGGTGTTTTTTTATGGATCGCCGTTTCAAGTCTTGCTCCCGTTGGATTACTTATGTCAGGCTATGGATCAAATAATAAATATTCCTTTTTAGGTGGATTAAGGGCTGCTGCTCAATCAATTAGTTATGAAATACCATTAACTCTATGTGTATTATCAATATCTCTACGTGTGATTCGGTAAGACATAAAAATTCCTCCATTTCTTTTCTTTCTAAGAAGAAAGTTAAATGATTTGAATATCTATTTTTTTATTCATCATTAGGTTGATGAATTAAACCAGATAGTTATATGAGTGAAATAAAACGGCTTCTAAATTTGCTGTTAAAGGAATTCAATCTCATTTCCTATGTACAAGAATTAAGTGAAAGTAAACATAAGCAGTCAAGGCTGTTTACCCCAAGATTGGCTGATTAGTCATCATGGCTTGAAGCGGGTTTAAAAGATCAATTGTATGGGTTTTTTCTATACTATTACCATAGAGGTATTACCCTAATGAGAGATTCAAAAAAAAATAAGTGGATGGTTAGGAAGACCAAGATACACAAAGGATTAGTAATGGAGATTCTTTAAATTATCCAATAGGATATTTTTTTATAGAAAAGTAATTCGAATTGGGGCTTTAAGTTGGTAGAAATGATTAAGAAGTACTCCCCATGATTTCGATCCAGAGTATGTTCCTGTCCACTGATTAAGTAAATAACTATCAAAACGAAGAAATCTTTTACTTTTGATAATACGAATAATGCCTCTTTTTCTGAGAAAGGAGAATAGGAACGAAATAAAATTCTTGTTATGTAATGCAATGTCTAAATGCTTTTTCGTAATCGAAAATGAGAAAAAGATAGGTTGAAATATCTATGTGATATTCCTCTAAAAATTATTTTTTTCATTCAAGGGTAAAGTTTTTAATTAACAAAGAAAAATGAAAATTTTTAAAATATGAGATCAATTCCGAAGCACTTTTTTATTATTTTATTATAAATCTAGCAGACAGAATTCCATTAGTCTAATTATAGGCCTTAGGATAAGAATTTGATTCTCTATCGATCTTACAAACACATCAACAAATACATCAAGATAAATAAAGTTGAAAGGTTCTTATATTGATTTGTGACCTATGAGGAGCCGTATGAGGTGAAAATCTCATGTACGGTTCTGTAATAGTGACGAGAACAGTGATGTTATTGTCGACTATGATTATCTAACAGTTTAAGTACAGTTGATATAGTTGAAACACAATCAAAATATGGTTTTTGGGGATGGAATTTGTGGCGTCAACCTATAGGGTTTATCATTTTTCTAATTTCTTCTCTAGCCGAGTGTGAGAGATTACCTTTTGATTTACCAGAAGCAGAAGAAGAATTAGTAGCTGGTTATCAAACCGAATATTCAGGTATAAAATTTGGCTTATTTTATGTTGCTTCGTATCTAAATCTACTAGTTTCTTCGTTATTTGTAACAGTTCTTTACTTGGGGGGTTGGAATCTTTCTATTCCAAACCTATTTAGTCCTGAAATTTTTGACATAAATAAAAGAGGGAAAGTTTTTGTAACAATAATAGGTATCTTTATTACACTGGCTAAAACTTATTTGTTCTTGTTTATTTCTATTGCAACAAGATGGACGTTACCAAGACTAAGAATGGACCAACTATTAAATCTTGGATGGAAATTTCTTTTACCTATTTCTTTAGGTAATCTATTATTAACAACTTCGTTCCAGCTTCTTTCACTGTAAAGGAATAGAATATTCTATTCTTCATAACTTGTCTCAAACAAGAGAAAGAAACCAGTAAACTTATTTATAGATATTCAGATATGTTCCCTATGCTAACTCGGTTCTTGAACTCTAGTCAACAAACAATACGAGCTGCCAGGTATATTGGTCAAGGTTTCATGATTACCCTGTCCCACGCGAATCGTTTACCTGTAACTATTCAATACCCCTACGAAAAATTGATTACATCAGAACGTTTCCGAGGTCGAATCCACTTTGAATTTGATAAATGCATTGCTTGTGAAGTATGTGTTCGTGTATGCCCTATAGATCTACCCGTTGTAGATTGGAAATTTCAAACTGATATTCGAAAAAAACGATTACTTAATTACAGTATTGATTTTGGAATTTGTATATTTTGTGGTAATTGTGTTGAGTATTGTCCAACAAATTGTTTATCAATGTCCGAAGAATATGAGCTTTCTACTTATAATCGTCATGAATTGAATTATAATCAAATTGCTTTAGGCCGGTTACCTGTATCAATAATTGAAGATTACACAATTCGAACAATTTCTTCGAATTTATCTCAACTAAACAATGTATAAAACTCTTGATTCGCAAAACATTTAAAAATTCAAAAAAAATAGCTTTTAGATTTTTTTGCAGTTAAAGGAATGAGGTTTTTGCTTGGTCAATACAAAAGAACGGTTGGTTCGTAAGGGTCGTGGCTTGATTTTCATTTAAAATCAATTTTTATTCGAATAATGTAATATTTAATAATATAAAGATAAAGTTTTAACCTTTGCTTTCGAGAATAGATAAAAGTAATCCTGTACTTACATCAATCCAAATCACCTCCATTCAAATTGAATTCAATTAAGAAGTATCTTAAAAATAGGATAAATTTTTCCTGGTCAGGTCAACAAAGGCATGAAATATTTCGATCTTTTTTTATAAAATCAAATGGATTTACCTGGA